TCTCGATGGTCATACAAATTAACCGATGATTTTTTTATTGAAGAGCTGGAGGAAGAAGATGAGGAAGAATCGACGGAAGATCATGAGATTCGTTCAAGAAAAGCCAAACAGGTGTTAATTTTTACTGATAACAATCAGAATACTAATTCTGTTACTAGTATTAATAATACTAGTAATAATAATGAAGGAGAAGAAGTGGCTTTGATACGTTACTCGCAACAATCAGATTTTCGTCGGGATATAATAAAAGGATCCATGCGTGCTCAAAGACGCAAAACGGTTACTTGGGAAATGTTTCAAGCAAATGCTAATTCCCCGCTTTTTTTGGATCGAATAAACAAAACATTTTTTTTTGATTCTTTTGATCTTTCTGAAATTATAAATTTCATTTTTAGAAATGGAGTCGGTAAAGAATCAGAATCGCAAATTTCCGATTCTTCTTTTGATTTTGATAAAGAAGGGGCAAAAGAACAGGAAAAAAAAGAGGAAAATGAGCGAATAACAATAGCAGAAACTTGGGATAGCATTCCATTTGCTCAAGTTATAAGAGGTTTGATGTTAGTAACACAATCTTTTCTTAGAAAATATATTGTATTACCTTCATTGATAATAGCTAAAAATATGGGCCGTATGTTATTATTCCAATTTCCTGAATGGTACGAGGATTTGAAGAAATGGAATCGAGAAATGCACATTAAGTGCACCTATAATGGTGTTCAATTATCAGAAACAGAATTTCCAAAAGATTGGTTAACAGACGGAATTCAGATAAAGATTTTATTTCCTTTTTGTCTGAAACCTTGGCGAAGACAAAGATCTAAGGTACGATCTCATTATATAGATTCAATGAAAAAACAAGTAAAAAAAGACACTTTTTCTTTTTTAACAGTATGGGGAATGGAAACGGAACTTCCCTTTGGTTCTCCCCGAAAACAACTTTCTTTTTTTGAACCCATTTTTAAAGAATTCAAAAGAAAAATTAGAAAGCTAAAAAAACCATTTTTTCTCGTTCTAAGGGTCTTAAAGGAAAGAGGAAAATGGTCTCTACAAATTTTAAAAGAAAAAAAAGAATGGGTCATAAAAACAGCTCTTGTTATAAAGCGAATAATGAAAGAAAAAGTAAATCCGATTTTTTCATTTGAATTGAAGAAGGTGAAAGTTTATAAACCAAACAAAAATGGAAAAGATTCAAAAATAAATAATAAAATTAACCATGAAGGGACCATACCAATTCGATCTATGAATTGGACAAATTATTCACTCATAGAAAAAAAAATGAAAGATCTTTATGATAGGATAATCACAACCAAGAATCAAATAGAACAAATCACAAAAGACAATAAAAAAACAGTTTTAACCTATGATGATAAAAGAAAAGGATCAGAATCACAGAAATCTAGTTGGCAGATATTAAAAAGAAACAATATACGATTAATACGTAAATCACATTTTTTTATAAAATTTTTCATTGAAAAAATATACATGGATATCTTGCTATGTGCCATAAACATTCCCCGAATCAATATACAACTTTTTTTTGAATCAAAAAAAAAAATTATCAATAAATACACTTACAACCATGAAACAAATCAAGAAAAAATTGATGAAATAAATCCAAATAGAATGAACTTTATTTCAACTATAAAAAAGTGGGTTTCAAATACTAATATTAGTAATAAAAATTTAAATAGTTATATTTGCTTGTCTCAAGCATATGTATTTTACAAATTATCACAAACCCAATTACTTAATAAGTATAACTTGAAATATATATTTCAAGATCATGAAACCCATTATTATCTTAGGGATAAAATAAAAGATTATTGTATAACACGAGGACTATTTGATTACAAATCAAGGCATAATAAAATTAAAAAGTCTGGAATGAATGACTGGAAAAACTGGTTAAAGGGTTTTTATCAATACAATTTTTCCCGGATCAAATGGTCTCGATTAGTCCCTAAAAAATGGCGAAATAGAGTCAATCAACTTCGTATGATTAAAAATAAAGACTCAATTAAATTTAATTCATATGAAAACAAAAAAGACCAATTAAGTTATTATGTAAAAGAAGATTATTCCGTAACGGTTTCGTTCAAAAAAAAAAAAAAAAAATTGGTTAAAAAACACTACAGATATGATCTTTTATCACATAAATATATGAATTATGAATATATTAATTATGGGGATAAGAAAAACTCCTATTTTTATGGATCAACAGTACAAGTAAAGGAGAACCGGGAAATTCCATATCTATATAATTTCAATACATCGAAATCCGACGCATTTTATCTATTGGTAAGTACAACTATTAGTGATTATCTAGAGGAAAGATATCCTATTGATACGAATATAAATCAGGATAGAAAATATTTTGATTGTAAAATTCTCCATTTTTGTCTTATAAAAAATATTGATATCGAGACTTGGACCAATGCGCATATTGGTATCAATATTAATAAAAATACTAAGACTCAAACTAATAAGTATAAAAACAAAATGAAAAAGAAAGATATTTCATTTCATAAAGAAATCAATTTATACAAAAAAAAAAAAAACTTTTTTGATTGGATGGGAATGAATCAAAAAAGGTTATATCATAATTCTACCATAGCAAAACTAAAATCTGAGTTCTTACCAGAATTTGCGCTACTTTTTGAAACATATAAAATTAAACCATGGATTATACCAATCCAATTTCTTCTTTTAGATTTTCATAAAAATGAAAAGATTAGTCAATATGAAAGCATCAACATAAAAAAAAAAAAAAACCTTCCCATATTATCTAATCAAAAAGAATATATTGATTTAGAAAATTCTAACCAAGAAAAAAACAAACAACAATATCCAAAATATCTTGGATATGATCTAGGAAAACAAAACGAAAAAAAAGATGTTGAAGAGAATCGCGCGGGATCAGACATTAAAAAACGTAGAAATAAAAAAGAATCTAAGAAGATCAAGGAAGCAGAACTAGATTTGTTACTAAAAAAATATTTACTTTTTCAATTAAGATGGGATGATTCTTTGAGTCAAAGAATGATCAATAATATTAAGGTATATTGTCTCTTACTTAGATTGACAAATGCAAAGCAAATTACTATAGCCTCGATTCAAAGAGGAGAAATGTGTCTGGATGTAATGCTGATTCAAAAGGATCTTGCTCTTACAGAATTGATAAAAAGAGGAATATTAATTATCGAACCAATTCGTTTATCTATAAAAAGGGATGGGCAATTTATTATCTATCAAACCATAAGTATTTCATTAGTTGATAAAGTTAAAACTAATAAAAAATTCATAAAAAAACGAAATGTTGATAAGAATAATTTAGACAAATCCATTGCACAACATAGCGATATGCCTGTGAATGAAGAAAAAAAAAATAATTATAATTTTCTTGTTCCTGAACATATTCTATCTCATCGACGTCGGAGAGAGTTGAGAATTCTAATTTGTTTCAATTTCTGGAATTGGAATGATATAGATAAAAATCCAAAATTTTGCAACGAAAACAAAATAATAAACTGTGGACAATTTTTTAATGAGGACAAGCATCTTAATAGAGATGCAAACAACTTTATTAAATTAAAATTATTTCTTTGGCCTAATTACCGATTAGAGGATTTAGCTTGTATGAATCGTTACTGGTTTGATACCCATAACAGCAGTCGTTTTAGTATGTCAAGGATATATATGTATCCCCAATCCAGAATAAGTTAAGAAACTATTATTATATTTCCTATATATCACCTGACATAACATATTTGATATATGGCGAAAGATGTACATATGCATATGTTACATTTTAGTACATGATATTTATTTATTTTTGGATCTAGGAATAATAAATTAGTGGAATCTTTTTAAGTAAAAAAAAAAAATCACTCTCTTTCGTGAATGTGTAAATGTATTATATTTTATTCTATCGAAATCCTATTTTATGTTTGAAATAAAAATGGGATTTCGATAGAATAAAAAAGTATGAATAAATCTAAACTTTTGTTTATATCAGATTAAAATGACTGACATAATCATAACATAATATAATATTAATTATTATTTTTCCTGATCGGTAAAATCTATAAAAAATAAAAAGATAGAAAAATTTTTTTATGGTCAAAAATTCATTCATTTCAGTTATTCTGCAAGACGAAAAAGAAGAAAACAAAGGGTCTGTTGAATTTCAAATATTCAGTTTCACCAATAAAATACGGAGACTCACCTCGCATTTGGAATTGCACAAAAAAGATTTTTTATCTCAAAGAGGTCTACGAAAAATTCTGGGAAAACGTCAACGGCTGTTGGCTTATTTGTCAAAGAAAAATAGAGTAAGTTATAAAAAATTAATTAGTCAGTTAGATATTCGGGAGCTAAAAACTCGTTAATTTTGAGGATTCATTTGAAAATTTTTTTTAGGTTTTTATTTTTATAAACCTCGTTTTGAGAAATTCATGGAATAATGAATTAGGAAAGAAAAGATATGACTGTACCGGCTACAAGAAAAGATCTAATGATAGTCAATATGGGCCCTCATCACCCATCGATGCATGGTGTTCTTAGACTTATTATAACTCTCGACGGTGAAGATGTTATTGACTGTGACCCCGTATTGGGCTATTTACACAGAGGGATGGAAAAAATAGCGGAAAACCGAACAATTATACAATATCTTCCTTATGTAACACGTTGGGATTATTTAGCTACTATGTTCACCGAAGCAATAACAGTAAATGCACCAGAACAATTGGGAAATGTTCAAGTACCCCAAAGGGCCAGCTATATCAGAGTAATTATGCTAGAGCTGAGTCGTGTAGCTTCGCATTTGTTATGGCTTGGGCCTTTTATGGCGGATATCGGTGCGCAGACTCCCTTTTTCTATATTTTCAGAGAGAGAGAATTGCTATATGATCTATTCGAAGCTGCCACAGGTATGCGAATGATGCATAATTATTTCCGCATCGGAGGAATAGCTGCTGATCTACCTCATGGTTGGATAGATAAATGTTTAGATTTCTGCGATTATTTTTTAACGAGTGTTGTTGAATATGAAAAACTTATTACGCGGAATCCCATTTTTTTGGAACGAGTTGAAGGAGTGGGCATTATTGGTGGAGAAGAAGCACTAAATTGGGGCTTATCAGGACCCATGTTACGAGCTTCTGGGATCCAATGGGATCTTCGTCAAGTTGATCATTATGAATGTTACAATGAATTTGATTGGGAAGTCCAATGGCAAAAAGAAGGGGATTCATTAGCTCGTTATTTAGTACGAATTGGCGAAATGAGGGAATCCATAAAAATTATTCAACAGTCTTTAGAAGGAATTCCCGGAGGACCCTATGAGAATTTAGAAATTCGGCGCTTAGATAGAGCAAGGAATTCCGAATTGAATGATTTTGAATATAGATTCATTAGTAAAAAACCTTCGCCTAATTTTGAATTGTCGAAACAAGAACTTTATGTAAGAGTAGAAGCCCCAAAGGGAGAATTAGGAATTTATTTGATAGGAGATAATAGTGTTTTCCCCTGGAGATGGAAAATTCGTCCGCCCGGTTTTATCAATTTGCAAATTCTTCCTCAGCTAATTAAAAGAATGAAATTGGCTGATATCATGACAATACTAGGTAGTATAGATATCATTATGGGAGAAGTTGACCGTTGAAATGATAATTGGCACAACAGAAGCACAAACTATCAATTATTTTTCTAAATCAGAATCCTTAAAAGAAGTCTATGAACTCATATGGCTATTTATCCCTGCTTTGACCCTTATATTGGGAATCATAATAGGAGTACTAGTAATTGTATGGTTAGAAAGAGAAATATCCGCAGCAATACAACAACGTATTGGACCCGAATATGCCGGCCCGTTGGGAATTCTTCAAGCTCTAGCGGACGGGACTAAATTACTTTTTAAAGAGGACCTCCTACCATCTAGAGGAGATATTCGTTTGTTTAGTATCGGACCGTCTATAGCAGTCATATCAATTGTATTAAGTTATTTAATAATTCCTTTTGGGTATCGACTTGTTTTAGCTGATCTCAGTATAGGTGTTTTTTTATGGATCTCCATTTCAAGTATTGCTCCTATTGGGCTTCTTATATCAGGATATGTATCGAATAATAAATACTCTTTTTTAGGTGGCTTGCGAGCTGCGGCTCAATCTATTAGTTATGAAATACCATTAACTCTATGTGTGTTATCAATATCTCTACGTGTGATTCGTTAGAACATGAACTTTGACCTCAAAATGAAATAAAGGAAAGAGGAATTAATGTATTGGATAGATATAGATATTTTTATTTTTTTATTCATCAGAGTTATTCAGGTCGATGAGTTAAACCAGATAGTTATATGAGTAAAACAAAACAGCTTATCAATGTGTAGTAAAAAGATAAAATATCATTCCCTATATACAAGAATAAAGCAGAAGTAAACATTAAGGAGTATAAACTCTTTATCCCAAGATTGAGATTCTCATCATATCTTGAAGCGGGTACAAAAGATCAACTGTATGGGATTACTGTCTTGTATGTATTACCATACAGGAGATCAATCAAAAATCAGTGGACGGTTAGGAACACCAAGGTACACAAAGGATTAGTAATAGAGATAATGTAAGGTATCAAAAAATAAGTATTTCCACATAACATAAAACGAATCATAAGATGATAGGGGCTTTAAGTTGGTAGAAATGATCAAGCAGTACTTCCCCACGATTCCGATCTAGAGTATGCTCCTAGTCACTGATTCAAGAAATAACTATCAAGAACGAATTAATCCTTTATTCTCAGGAATACCTCTTATGAGAAAGAAGAACAGGAACAAAAGAATATAGAATATAAAAAAGATCTTTATTTATTTTTTCTTACATCTATACCAAATATATATGTATATATGAAATTCTTATTCTTTATGATTCAGTAAAGAATGTCTAATTCTTTTTATCTCTTGATATAACGAGTATTTTATTGAAAGATTAAGTTATTACGGAAGATTTAATTATAAGGGATGAGATCAATTCGGAAGCGCCCTTTTTTTTTATTCTAGCAGACAGAATTCCATTGGTCTAATTTTTGGGACTCTACACGGTATTTTTATTCTATCTACCCCACCCCGCAAAGATACCTATAATAATACCGAACCAGTCCTTACATTTATTTGTACGCGGCCATAGAGGAGCCGTATGAAGCTGAGGTCTCATGTACGGTTTTGGAATAGCGGTGCGAACAGTTATGTTATTATCGACTATGATTATCGAACAGTTCAAGTACAGTTGATATAGTTGAGGCGCAGTCAAAATATGGTTTTTGGGGGTGGAATATGTGGCGTCAACCTATAGGGTTTATCGTTTTTCTAATTTCTTCTCTAGCAGAATGCGAGAGATTACCTTTTGATTTACCAGAAGCAGAAGAAGAATTAGTAGCAGGTTATCAAACCGAATATTCTGGTATAAAATATGGTTTATTTTATATTGCTTCTTATCTAAATCTCTTAGTTTCTTCATTATTTGTAACAATTCTTTATTTAGGTGGGTGGAATTTATCTATTCCATACATATCTGTTCCTGAACTTTTCGGAATAAATCAAATTGCTAGAGTCTTTGGAATGACAATTGGTATCTTTATTACATTAGCTAAAGCTTATTTGTTTCTTTTTATATCTATCACAACAAGATGGACTTTACCCAGGATGAGAATGGACCAACTATTAAATCTTGGATGGAAATTTCTTTTACCTATTTCTCTAGGTAATTTATTATTGACAACGTCTTCCCAACTTATTTCACTATAAATAACACAATACGATAATGGTATTCTAGACTCATAACCTCTCTTAAACAAGAGAAAGAAACATCAACTTATTCGTGGATATCTACAATATGTTTCCTATGGTGACTGGGTTCATGAATTATGGTCAACAAACAATACGAGCCGCAAGGTATATTGGTCAAAGTTTCATAATTACCTTATCCCATGCAAATCGTTTACCTGTAACTATTCAGTATCCTTATGAAAAGTCGATCACATCAGAACGTTTCCGTGGTCGAATCCACTTTGAATTTGATAAATGTATTGCTTGTGAAGTATGTGTTCGTGTGTGCCCCATAGATCTACCTGTTGTTGATTGGAGATTTGAAGGAGATATTAAAAATAAAATATTGCTTAACTATAGTATAGATTTTGGTGTCTGTATATTTTGTGGTAACTGTATTGAATATTGTCCCACTAACTGTTTATCAATGACTGAAGAATATGAACTTTCTACTTATGATCGTCACGAATTGAATTATAATCAAATCGCTTTGGGTCGGTTACCAATGTCAGTAATTGGAGACTACACAATTAAAACAGTTATGAATTCGACTCAAATAAAAATAGACAAAGGTAAATATCTTGATTCAAGAACAATTACCAATTAGTAAGATTTTATTTTTCTATTTTGATAGAAAGGATCCAAACTTCTTTATTTATTTTTTTTTTTTTAGTCAATGTAACTAAAAGTAAAACGATAACTATTGATTGTTGAGAATAGCGGGTTTATTTAATATTTTTCGTTTTTATTTGGAAATATAAGATTCCAACTCTTCTTTTCTTCTGAATAAATTAAAATGAAAAAGTTGAGTTGGCCCAATAACTTTATCTATATCTACATAAATCTATATTACAATCGATACTGCATTACTACATTAAGATTTTATTTAGGAACGGTATGATAAACAATTAAAAAAATAGACTAATTTTTACTTCCTGGACTATTCAGTAAGGTCATGAAATCTTTCGATTTATTTATTTATTTTCTTATTTCATACATAATGGATTTACCTGGATCAATACATAATATTGTTGTAGTATTTCTGGGATCAGTTCTTATATTTGGGGGCCTGGGAATAGTATTATTTACCAATCCAATTTATTCTGCCTTTTCGTTGGGATTGGTTCTTGTTTGTATATCCTTATTCTATATTCTATCGAATTCTTATTTTGTAGCTGCTGCACAACTTCTTATTTATGTGGGAGCCATAAATGTCTTAATCATATTTGCTGTAATGTTCATAAATGGCTCAGAATATTCCAATGTTTCCCGCCTTTGGACCCTTGGAGATGGGGTTACTTCACTGGTTTGTACAAGTATTTTTTTTTTACTAATTATTACTATCCCAGATACGTCATGGTACGGAATTCTTTGGACTACAAGATCAAACCAGATTCTAGAACAGGACCTAATAAGTTATGTTCAACAAATTGGGATTCATTTATCAACAGATTTTTATCTTCCATTTGAACTCATTTCTATAATTCTTTTAGTTTCTTTAATAGGTGCAATTACTATGGCTCGTCAATCATAAATACTTATGATTTAAAAAATTTTTAGAATTAGAGATTTGAAATAAAATAAAAAAGGTTTAAGGTTTTTAGTTAAATCTATTGCCAATACCTTCTATTGTTCTGTAATATTTTGTTCTATATCTAGTCAATGAAATCAGTTGAATTGTTATTCATATTTAAATGAATCTAAATTGATGAGGAATTAGTCAATGATGTTCGAGCATGTACTTTTTTTGAGTGTCTATTTATTTTCTATCGGTATCTATGGATTAATCACAAGTCGAAACATGGTTAGAGCACTTATGTGTCTTGAGCTTATACTAAATTCAGTTAATATAAATCTCGTAACATTTTCTGATTTATTTGATAGTCGCCAATTAAAAGGAGACATTTTCTCAATTTTTGTTATAGCTATTGCAGCAGCTGAAGCCGCTATTGGATTAGCTATTGTTTCATCGATCCATCATAACAAAAAATCAACTCGTATCAATCAAGCAAATTTGTTGAATAATTAAATTAGTCGTAATCATTCATTATGTAATCATTGATTTTCATTATATAAATTATATAATAATAAAATAATAATTTATATTAATTTGTTAGATTTATTTGAATTTAAAATAGAATTCAAATTCCATTAATATTAATTAAATATTGTATTATTTGTTGACCAATTTGAATTCAGATGTGCGACTTGTATTGTATGACTGTGGTTGTTGAAAGAGAAATCAAAGTATCTTGGCACTTTTTCATGAACAAATTTAGAAATATATTGATTCTTAAAAAAATTAATAAATCATTGATTCATCTGGTGTCTACAATATAAACATATAATTAATTTACTACCATTTATTTTTAGCATACCAGATCGAAAATTTTTTATGTTCAAAACGGGAATTTATAGATTTAATGTCACATTCAGTAAAAATTTATGATACATGTATAGGGTGTACTCAATGTGTGCGCGCCTGCCCCACAGATGTATTGGAAATGATACCTTGGGACGGATGTAAAGCTAAACAAATTGCTTCCGCACCAAGAACCGAGGATTGTGTAGGTTGTAAGAGATGTGAATCCGCTTGCCCGACAGATTTTTTGAGTGTCCGTGTTTATTTATGGCATGAAACAACTCGCAGCATGGGTCTATCTTATTAATTGATACGTTACAAAAACTCCACTTGAATCATTTGATTCCTCATTTACCGACAAAAGCCCGTACTCGATAAAATCAATATATTATTCCGAGCACGGGCTTTTCTGGTCAAAGCGTATCTTGTCTTTATCACGAATCATTTTCCTTGGTTAACAATACTTGTTGTTTTGCCTATATTCGCAGGTTCTTCCATTTTTTTTCTTCCCCATAAGGGGAATAAGGTGTTTAGATGGTATACTATATGTATATGCTTATTAGAACTCCTTTTAACGACCTATGCATTCTGTTATCATTTCCAATTGGACGATCCCTTAATCCAATTGGAAGAAGATTGGAAATGGATAAATATTTTGGATTTTCACTGGAGACTGGGAATCGATGGGCTTTCCGTGGGACCCATTTTACTGACAGGATTTATTACTACTTTAGCTACTTTAGCGGCTTGGCCAGTTACTCGAAATTCACGATTATTCCATTTCTTTATGTTAGCAATGTACAGTGGTCAAATAGGATCATTTTCTTCTCGAGACCTTTTACTTTTTTTTATAATGTGGGAGTTAGAATTAATTCCTGTTTACTTACTTTTATCCATGTGGGGAGGAAAAAAGCGCTTATATTCGGCTACAAAGTTTATTTTGTACACTGCGGGGGGTTCTATTTTTCTATTAATAGGAGTTCTAGGTATGGGTTTATATGGTTCCACTGAACCAACATTAGATTTTGAAAGACTTGCTAATCAATCATATCCTATGGCATTGGAAATAATATTCTATTTTGGCTTCCTTATTGTTTATGCTGTCAAATCGCCGATCATACCTCTACATACATGGTTACCAGATACCCATGGAGAAGCACATTACAGTACATGTATGCTTCTTGCCGGAATTTTATTAAAAATGGGAGCATATGGATTGATTCGGATCAATATGGAATTATTACCCCGTGCTCATTCCATATTTTCTCCGTGGTTGGTGATAGTGGGAACAATACAAATAATCTATGCGGCTTTAACCTCTTTTGGTCAACGCAATTTAAAAAAGAGAATAGCCTATTCCTCTGTATCTCACATGGGTTTCACAATTATAGGAATTGGTTCCATAACCAACATGGGACTAAATGGAGCCATTCTACAAATACTTTCTCATGGATTTATTGGTGCTGCACTTTTTTTCTTGGCAGGAACCTGTTGTGATAGAATACCTCTTGTTTCTCTCGACGAAATGGGGGGGATAGCTGTCCCGATGCCGAAAATATTTACAATGTTCAGTAGTTTTTCGATGGCCTCTCTTGCATTGCCAGGGATGAGTGGTTTTGTTGCAGAATTAGTAGTATTTTTTGGAATAATTACCAGCTCAAAGTATCTTTTAATTCCAAAAGTACTAATTACTTTTGGAATGGCAATTGGAATGATATTAACTCCTATTTATTTATTATCTATGTTACGTCAGATGTTCTACGGATACAAGTTATTCAATGTTCCAAATTCTAATTTTGTGGATTCTGGACCACGAGAATTTTTTGTTTCGATCTGTCTCTTTTTACCAATAATAGGTATTGGTATTTATCCCGATTTCATTCTCTTACTATCAGTTGACAAGGTACAAGATATCTTATCTAATTATTTTTTATAGATAGTTTTTATTAATGAGACGGCAAGTCTTATAATTCTGTAAAATAAAGTGAATTAGAGTTGTAATGAGATGTATCTCGAGTTTTTGCGAACCATTTGATTTCTGGAGTCAAATGGTTCGCAAAAACTCGAGATACATATGAGATGATGTTCTTATGTTATGTATTGTTTATTCAATTAGATGTTAATGTGAATGAACCATAACTATGTAAACCTATTCCTAATAGATTGATCCCAAAATAACATATCCAAATTATAAGAAATCCTATAGAAGCCGCAAGTGCCGAATGTGTATCTTGTAAACTTTTATTTGTTCTAGTATGTGAATAAATCGCGAATATGATCCAAGTAATAAATGCCCAAGTTTCCTTAGGGTCCCAATTCCAATAAGATCCCCAAGCCTCATTAGCCCATACTGCTCCAGAAAGAATGCCTATGGTTAAAAAGGTAAAGCCTAAACTAATGACACGATAACTCCAATAATCTAAACGCTGAGTCAATTGATATTTGTAATAATTTCGAAATGAAATAAAAGAAGTGTTTTTAAAAACACTTCTTTTATCATTCAAATATTCGACTTCGCCAACAATAAATGATTTAATTACTAAATTCTTGCTTTTAAAAAACATATCGATGTTTTTTCGAAATGTAACGACTAAAAGAGCGACTGATAATAATGATCCACATAAAAGAGCTGCATAGCTTAATAGCATCATACTTACGTGCATCATTAACCACTGAGATTGTAGAGCGGGTACTAATATAGCGGATTGATGCATTTCGGTTGAAAGACCCGACGTGGCGAAACCTTGGGTAAAAATAGCACTTGGCGCGGTTATTACGCTTAAATAATTTTTATTATTTCGTATTTTAGGAATCATATGAATAATGGAGAAACTCCATGAAAGGAAGATTAATGACTCATATAAATTACTTAACGGGGAATGACCCGAATAAATCCAACGAATAACTAATAATCCTGTTATAGATAAAAAGGTAGCTATCATACCTCTTTCCGATGAATTGCGTAATCCTACGATTTCGTGGATTAATAAGGTCATAAAATGAATCGTAATCACAATTAAAATAATCGAAAAAGAGATATGAGTTAATATATGTTCTAAAGTTGCAAATATCATAAAAAGGGCGGGGGTTCTCCATTATAGAATTAAAATCGAGAATTAAATATATTATAGGATCCACTGTGTCCCTTTTAGGGGATGCCGCCACTCGGACTCGAACCGAGATGCTCTAGCACTGCTTCCTAAGAACAGCGTGTCTACCAATTTCACCATGGCGGCTTATTTGAAATATTAATAAATAATAATCAATTCATGTTAAATGGTCAAGATTCAAGGATTCAATATAGTTAGTAAACGTTAGAACCGATGAAAAAAGACTTATTTAAATTAATATTTGAATGTTTACTAAGTATCGCCGTAGGGTTTAGCTTTAAGAATCAACTTTCATGTATCTAGTTTAGAATGTAAAAATAGAGTTCTACCAAAACAGTCAGAACTAGATAGTTTTGTTCCGGGCCGAGGGTCGAGTTATAGAATTAAAAATCATCTTTTTTTTTAGATGATTTTTTAATCAATGTATTGAAAATTAATAAAGATTAATAAAAAAAAAAAAAAAAAATGTCATATTTATCATAATTTTATTCGAGGCATTTTTCTAATAATTTCGATACCTTAGTATCATTAATAATACTCTTCGTAATTTCTTATAAATACTATCTAGTAACTATACTTCTAATTAGGTTTTGGGCTAGGCATATAACAAAAAACTTTTTCTCTATCAATTAAATTTTCACAATAGAATATTTAATTGATAAAGAAAAATTAGAATACTTAGTACTATACTAAGAGGCCAGTAAACATAAGAATTATTATTTACTATATAACACGCCACAGCAGTTAGTTCTTACTAATATTGATATTAAGGAGTTAAATACATTCAATACATTAGTTAATGTGAATCATTATATCTTAAAAAATATCTTAAAAATTTTTAAGTTCTTAATCGTATGTCGATTTAGATTATTCCAAAATTTTATTACTTGTTTGTTGCACAAAAAAACTTTTTGAATGCCCAGTAGAAACCGATTTAGCTAAAGAAAGAGCTTTTACTGCCGTTAAATATCCCTTCTTCTTCCAAATATTTTTACGAATACGTTTTTTTGATCGAGAAGTACGTTTTTTTGGAACCGCCATTCAAAAATAAAATACTAATTTTTATTATTGTATGTGAAAGACATATATTTGGATCGTTTTTTCGTCATTATCCATACTTATCCCATGGATAATAAATACTTTGTTCAAAACATGTAAAACATATCATAATAATAGAAATATAATTCTATATAATTATATAATATATATGTAAATATGTAAAAATAAATATATACATATATACAAAATATACCAAAAGATTATGAATTATATATACGTATCCATGTATATATACCTATGCCATATCACATATATCTAGGGCTAAATGAAATATATAATAATTTTTTTTTTGTTGATTTCTTTTATTATTGTTCTTTTGGTTGTTGGTTGGTGGATTTGAAACAATTAAATTTATAACAATAAAAAAACAAATATTTTTTTATGGAACAAACATATCAATACGCATGGATAATACCCTTTCTTCCACTTCCAGTTACTATGTCAATAGGATTTGGACTTCTGTTTATTCCTATAGCAACAAAAAATATTCGTCGTATGTGGGGTTTTACTAGTGTTTTACTGCTAAGTATAACTATGGCCTTTTCGGCCAGTCTGTCTATTCAGCAAATAAATGGAAGTTTTATTTATCAATATTTATGGTCTTGGACTATCAATAATGATTTTTCCTTAGAGTTTGGACACTTGATCGATCCACTTACTTCTATTATGTTAATACTAATTACTACTGTTGGAATCATGGTTCTTATTTATAGTGACAATTATATGTCTCATGATCAAGGATATTTGAGATTTTTTGCTTATATGAGTTTTTCTAATACTTCCATGTTGGGATTAGTTACTAGTTCCAATTTGATACAAATTTATATTTTTTGGGAACTCGTGGGAATGTGTTCATATTTATTAATAGGTTTTTGGTTTACACGACCGGTTGCAGCAAGTGCTTGCCAAAAAGCCTTTATAACTAATCGTGTAGGAGACTTTGGTTTATTATTAGGAATCTTAGCTTTTTATTGGATAACTGGCAGTTTAGAATTTCGGGATTTGTTCAAAATAGTTAATAACTTGATCCATAGTAATGGGGTCAATTCTACATTTGTTACTCTCTGCGCCTTTTTATTATTCGTCGGCGCAATTGCTAAATCTGCACAATTCCCTCTTCACATATGGTTACCTGATGCTATGGAGGGGCCCACCCCTATTTCGGCTCTTATACACGCTGCTACCATGGTAGCAGCGGGAATTTTTCTTGTAGCTCGGCTTCTTCCTCTTTTCAGAGTTATACCTTACGTAATGAATTTTGTTTCTTTAATAGGCATAATAACAGTACTATTAGGAGCTACTTTGGCTCTCGCTCAAAGAGATATTAAAAGAAGTTTAGCCTATTCCACAATGTCTCAACTGGGTTATATTATGTTAGCTCTAGGTATAGGCTCTTATCGAGCTGCCTTATTCCATTTAATAACTCATGCCTATTCTAAAGCTTTATTGTTTTTGGGATCCGGATCCATTATTAATTCTATGGAACCTATTGTTGGATATTCACCCGATAAAAGTCAGAATATGGTTCTTATGGGCGGTTTAACAAGATATGTTCCAATTACAAGAACTACTTTCTTATTAGGTACACTTTCTCTTTGTGGTATTCCGCCTCTTGCTTGTTTTTGGTCCAAGGATGAAATTATTAATGATAGTTGGTTGTATTCACCAATTTTTGCAATAATAGCTTGTTTTACAGCAGGATTAACCGCATTTTATATGTTTCGAATGTATTTACTAACCTTTGATGGGCATTTGCGTGTTCATTTTAAAAATTATAGTAGTACTAAAAATAGTTTATTCTATTCCATATCTCTATGGGGAAAAGCAGTACCGAAAGTAGTCAATAGAAATTTACTTTTATCAACAATTAATAATAAGGTCTTCTTTTTTTCAAAGGATACATATCAAATGAATGATAATATAAAAAATCGAATGCGATACTTTAGTACTTCTTTTATAAATAAATACACTTACATGTATCCTCACGAATCGGACAATACTATGCTATTTCCTCTTCTTATATTGACACTATTTACTTTGTTCATGGGATCAATAGGAATTGATTTTGATCAAGGAGTAGTAGATTTTGATATATTATCGAAATGGTTAATTCCATCGAGAAACCTTTTGAATAAAAATTCAAACTATTCTATGAATTGGTATGAATTTTTTACAAATGCAATTTTTTCAGTAAGTATAGCTCTTTTTGGACTATTTATAGCATCCATTTTATATGGGTCTGTTTATTCATCTTTCAAGAATTTGGACTTAATCAATTCATTTGTAAAAAGGGGTCCTAAAAGAATCATCTTGGACCAAATAAAAAAAGTGGTATACAATTGGTCATATAATCGTGGTTACATAGACATTTTTTATACTAGAGTCTTAATCATGAGTATAAGAAGATTAGCCGAACTCATTCAGTTTTTTGATAGACGTATAATTGATGGAATTATAAATGGGGTTGGGGTTGCAAGTTTATTTATGGGAGAAGGGATTAAATATATGGGAGGTGGACGAATTTCGTCTTATCTATTCTTGTATTTATCTTATGTATTAATATTTTTATTAATCTTTTTATTTTATAATTATTTTATAATAAATTTTTAGTGACGGATACGTAAAAGATATTTTTTCTTTTCCATCACTTGGACATGTATAAAAAAAATATTGTGACATTTCATTTCGTACAGCATTTTCAAATAGATCATTTTTTATATATCTAAATGGACGATTCCATCGTTTATAATCGAAAAAAAAAGTCATAAGAGGTTTTTCAAACCGGAAATAGGCATGGGTCTTTTCTTTTTTTTCTTCTTTAAGTCTTCCCAATTCCCAATTCTCTTGATACCCATCAAGATAAGAATCTTCGTCAACAGGGCTATCCTTATAGGATGTCTCTTTAAAGTGGAATTCATCTTTTGTTTTTTCCTTTCCATTCACCCGGATCTCTTCCGTTTCATCTATTTTGTCCGGATCCTCTTTTTCTTCCGAACAAAGGGAAGGGTCTTCTTCGGTGGATCCCCCTTGTTCCTGTTTAGTCGCCTTCGTTTCGGAAGTTGTTTCTACATCGATTTCTTCCTCACTTTCTCCCTTTTCTTCTGTTTCTGAGGTTTCTTTCAGTTTCTTAGTGACAATAGGCGACGGCAT